ATGTTTGGGTGATTTATGTCTTTGGATCATAAGCGTATATCTATGATTTATTTCATGTTGGGTTTGTGAGGTGGTCTTACTGGGCTTGCTCTTAGTATGCTTATACGATTAAATTTCTTAGATCCGTTTCATAAAATTGTTTCTCCGGAAGTTTATAAATATGTAGTAACTAATCACGGTATAGCTATGATTTTTTTTTTTCTTATGCCTGTGCTTATAGGTGGATTTGGTAATTATTTGTTGCCATTGTTTTTGGGATTAAGTGATTTGAGGTTGCCCCGTGTGAATGCTTTGAGGGTTTGGTTACTTGGTCCTGCCTCTTTTTGTTTAGCAGCTAGTATGTTTGGGGGAGCTGGTGTTGGTTGGACTTTTTATCCACCTCTTTCTGGGTTAGGGTATTCTGGATGAGGGGTCGATTTTTTGATGTTTTCGTTACATTTAGCAGGTGTTTCCAGTATTCTTGGATCTATAAAATTTATTTGTAGGGTTTTTGAGGCTTTGGATCGTGTTACTTTTGGTCGTCATTCTATAGTGGTTTGGGCTTATTTGTTTACAGCGATTCTGTTGGTTATGTCATTACCTGTCTTGGCTGCAGCTATTACTATGCTTTTATTCGATCGTCATTTTGCTAGTGCTTTTTTTGATCCAGCTGGAGGAGGTGATCCTGTGTTATTTCAGCATTTGTTTTGGTTTTTTGGTCATCCTGAGGTATATGTGTTGATAATCCCCGGGTTTGGTATGGTTAGTCATGTGTGTATGTGTGTGACTAATAATGATTCGTTGTTCGGATATATGGGGTTGGTGTTTGCGATGGTGGCTATTGTATGTCTTGGTAGTATTGTATGGGCACATCACATGTTTATGGTTGGGTTGGATTTTAAGACTGTGATTTTTTTTAGTTCTGTGACTATGATTATTGGTGTTCCCACTGGTATAAAGGTGTTTTCTTGGTTGTATATGCTGGGGTGTGGTGGTGTTCGTTTATGGGATCCGGTTGTTTGGTGAGTTGGTGGTTTCATTTTTCTCTTTACTGTAGGAGGGATTACTGGTGTTATTCTTTCTGCGTCTGTGTTGGATGGTGTGTTGCATGATACGTGGTTTGTCGTGGCACATTTTCATTATGTTCTTTCCTTGGGTTCTTTTAGGACTGTGATAATTGCTTTATTGTGGTGATGGCCTAGTGTGGTAGGTGTGAGTTTGAATAAGTATTTGTTGGAGGGTCATTGGTTCTCTTCTATGCTTGGGTTTAATCTGTGTTTTTTTCCTATGCACTACTTGGGTGTGTGATGTGTTCCTCGTCGTGCATCAAGTTTTGATAGAAGTTTTTTTTGGTTGAATGGGTTTTCGTCTTTGGGTGGAGTTCTATCTTTGGTTAGTGCTTTCTTTTTTTTTTTTTTGGTTTGGGAGTCTATTGTGATAGGTAATCGTGTGATAGGGTGTTGAGGATCTGCTAGGGTTCCATTTAATGTGTTTACTGTTTCTATTGCTCATCATGTTCATTGGTTTGAGCGACCTGTTCGTTGGTTGTTGTGGTAGTGTTTGGTGTTAGGGGAGTGTAGTTTATGATGAGAATGTTGCTTTTGTAAAGCTTTGGTATTGTTTGGTTGCTTCCTTAGTCTTGAGGCTGTGTTAGTGTGTGTGTTGTTAGGTGTGTTACCTTTTGCATCATGATTTCCGGGTAATGGCTACAAAGTGTAGTGTTCCGAAAGGTAGTGATTTATTTTGTCCTTGCTTGGAGCTTAAGTGTGATTGAGTTGGTCTTTTGAGAGGGTAAAATGGGGGTGATATGCTATTTCGCACTATTTTATAACTGGTTGGCGCTGAAGTTTTAAAGTTACACTATTTGCTTTGAGGTGATTGGTGTTGTCAGAGACTCTTTATTTTTGGTTGTAGTGGGGTTAGTGGTGCCCTGGTTTAGTTTTTGTGTTATAACATTTTGAGGTTTTATTTTGTCTTGGGTTGATTCGGTGCTGTTGTAACTGTTTGGTGAGTTATCGGGGAATTAGTAGTTTAAGGATTGCTGTATTTTTGTCTCGATTTTTATTCGTCTGTTTATTAAAAACATTTCTATCATTATGTGTTGATAGTAGTACCTGCCCAATGGCTAGGAGTTAAATGGCCGCAGGAATGAACTGTGTTAAGGTAGCATAATTAGTTGCCTTTTAATTGAAGGATTGTTTGAATGGTTTGACGAGATGGAATTGAAATGTGCAGTGTGTGGTGATTTAGAGTGTCTGTGCAGATCCAGATAGTGGTTAGTAAGACGGAAAGACCCCGAGAGCTTTATATTGATATTTGCTTGGGGTAAGAGTATGTGTTTTACGTATTTTTCGATCCCTTGTTGGGATAGAGGGTGAAGTTACCTCGGGGATAACTAGGCAATAAATGATGTGAGATCTAATCTATTTGTTTGATTGCCATCTCGATGTTGGCTTAGGGTAGGTGCGGCGGTGTAGCAGCTGTTGCATTAGGTCTGTTCGACCTGTGTTTCCTATGAGTTGAGTTAAGACCGGCGTGAGCCAGGTCGGATCTTATCTACTGTGGTTGTGGGCTAGTACGAAAGGATTGTTCATGATTTATGTTGGGCATGTGCTTTGTGCGTTTTGCTCTGCAAAGGCAAAATATTGTGTGATTACACTCGTGTCTTATTATCTATTTAATTCTGGTTGTGGGAGACAAGGAATATTATTTTACATAGGGTTGTTGTATGATTGATTGTGTGATGTGGTTAGTCTCACAGGTCTAGTATGGAGGGCTTATTGTTCGAGGAAACTCGGATTGGGTTATTCTTGGTGGAGCGGTTAATTCACAGTGCCAGCATCCGCGGTTAGTCTGTGGCTTAGGTCTCTGGATCGGTTAAAAAACTATTTGAGTAATTAGGGAGAGTAAAGGTTAAATTGCGTCCTACTTGCAATATGCTTAAGATGGGTAGGTATGTCTCGGTGGAAGAAAAGGATTAGATACCCTTGTATTTTGAGATTGAACTTTGTGTCCTTGATTTTAATTAAAAGGATTTGGCAGCCAGCGATGTTCCTCCGGGGGAGCGTGTGTATGAATAGATGGTCCGCTTAGTATCTTACCATTTTGTTAGGGCTAGTGTACATCCGGTTTAATACTCTTGATTAATGTTGGGGGTGTAATATTTAATTGAAGCCAGGTCAATGTGCTGCTGTGAGGTGGGTTATGTGCGCTACATTGTAAGTTTGGGATTTGATATATTTCCAGATTCAGGACTCGGAAGTAGGTGAAGTTAAGTTTGCTCTATCGAAGTGTGTTTTAGTTGGGGTACACACCGCCCGTCACCCATGGCGTGGGCCGTTGTAAGTCGTAACATGGTAGCGTTAGACGAATCTGATGCTAGTTGTTCCTTTATGTGCTGGATCTGTGCTCTTATATAGTTATTTGTATCTTGATTTAGTTCGATATATGTTATTTTTGTGTAGTTTTGTGTCTATATGGGTGTTTGTGGCCTTGGGGTGGCAGTTTTTTGATTCGTATATATTGTTATCCTTGGAGAATGAAAATGATTCTGTTGAGCTTGCGTGAACGGTTATTCCGACTATTATGGTTATAGGTTTGTGTTACTTTAATTTACGTTGCTTGGGTCCAGATATTTTTACTCCGATAGATAAGGTGGTTAAGATTGTTGGCCATCAATGGTACTGGGGTTATGAGGTTTTGGATGCTTCTAGTTTTTATGATTCGTTGATTGGTGATTTTATTAGCTCTGTGGATAAGCCGTTGCGATTGGGTGTTAATGAGAAATACAGGTTTGTGGTGACTTCTAGGGATGTTATACATTCTTTTGTTATACCAGCATTTAATGTGAAGCTTGATGCTGTGCCTGGTCGGATAAATCAGCTTAGTTTTTTTTCTAATCGTGTTGGTGTCTTTGTTGGGTATTGTAGGGAGTTGTGTGGGGGGGGTTGATTGTGTATTGCCCTCGTTGTAGAGATCGTATCTCGAGGTAAGAATTAATACTGTGTATGAATGCCATGTATAGGGTCTCTTTTTTTACTAGTCTGTATCTTACGACAATTTTAGCCTTTTCATTTGTATCGCACCCTGTTGCGTATTGTGTGTTCTTGGTGATTAGTGCTTTGTGTGTGAAAGTTTTGACTTTTTTGGTTGTTGGTTTTTCTTGGTATCTGGTGTTATTTAGGCTTGTGTATATTGGTGGAATTTATGTGTTGTTTATTTTTGTTTCTGTGCGTAATCCTAAACCTGCTCCGTCAGTTGGGGTTAGGTTGGGGAGAGTTTTTCTCCTTTTCCTTTTTTTTTTTTTTGGGGGGTTCAAAATGTTTGCGGGGTTTGGAAGGGGTCTTGAAAAAAAAAATCTTTATTTTTTTAAAATTTTTGAGGGGTTTACGTATTGTATGTTTTGGGGGTTCTTGTGGGTGGGTTTTATTTGGGGGAGGGTGGGGTATAGTTCAAAGGATTCTTTTTACCGTTAGGTTGACCGGTTTAATAAAGGGGCTAAAACGGGGGGTTGTACCCCCAAAGGGGGTTACCCCCCTGGAAGGGTTAAAAATCCCAAATTGAAATGGGGTTAATTTAGAATAAATTTAGGGGCCTTCCCCCCCTAATTTGGGGCAATTGGGGGCAAATTTCCGTGGGAAATTTGAAGTTACCTTTATCGTTTTTTATTGCAACGGTTGCTTGCATATAAGGGCCAAATTGAAGGGGTTGGTTTTAACCGCCAATTAGGGGTTTACCCCCTTAAATGGGGTTGGGTTGGTTTGAAACCCAAAGAATTGGGGGCCGGGTTTCGCCCACAATTGGGAATGTGTATAACCCTGTCAAAGGGGTTGTTGTTTTTATTTTATGGGGTTTTAATTTTGATGTTTTTCTGGGTAAAGGGTTTTGATTGAGGGTGAATTGTTTCTTTGTTTGTGTTGAGTGGTGCAGGGTTGTGTGGTAGGATTTTTTTTGCGTTGGATCACATTGGGGTGGTGTGTTTGAGGATGTTGTTCCTTTGTGGGGTTTTGTCTTTGATTTATTGTTTTCATTATTTGGGAGCTGGGGATATGTTGTTTTTATTGATGGTATGGTTTTTGGGAGTTATGGTGGTTTTGGTTTTTAGGTGTAGTCCTTTAATTACTTTAATGTTTTGAGAGTATTTGGGGCTGGTTAGTTTTTTCTTAATATTATTTTACGGGAATGGTGTGAGTTTACGGGCTTCTTTGGTTACTTTATTTATGTCTCGATTTGGTGATGTAGCGTTGTTTTTTATTGTGGGTTGGTTGTGGAGTAGTGCTTGAGGATTTTTGTGTTGGGGGTTCGTGCTTTCTATTTTGTTGGTGGTTGTGACTAAGAGTGCGTGTTATCCGTTTGTGTCTTGGTTGCTTGAGGCTATGCGGGCGCCTACTCCTGTTAGGGCTTTGGTACATTCTTCGACTTTAGTTGCAGCGGGTGTTTGGTTTCTTGTTCGTTATTCTTATTTATTTAGTTTTAGGGCTTTAGACTTGTTGTTTTTTGTGGCCTTGTTGACTGTTTTTGTGTCTGGGTGGTGTGCTTTGGTTTTTAGGGATTTGAAGAAGTTGGTTGCTTTGTCTACATGTAATAATATATCTTGGTGTTTGTTGTTTTATGTTTTTGGGGATGTGTATCTTGCTTTGTTTCAGTTGTTGACTCATGGTGTTTGTAAGTGTTATCTTTTTATGAGGATGGGTGATTTGATGAGTTCTTCTGGCGGTAGTCAGGAGTCCGTTATTGTTTATGTTTCTCGTTATTCTGGGTCGTTGGAGTCGATGGTTCGGTGTTTGTTGATTTTTTCTTTGTGTGGCTTTCCTTTCTTAGGGTCGTTTTTTTGTAAGCATTTATTATTTTCTGAGGTGTGTTATGGGTTTGATTTGGTGTCCTTTATTGGGTTGTTTGTGGGAATGTTGTTTACGTATTCGTATTCTTTTCGATTGGCCTTGTTGGTTGTTTCTGATAAGGTGGGGTTGAGTGTTGGATATGTTAGTATGTTTGTGATTTTGAGTTTTGTCAGTTTTCTTGGTAGATTGGTAGGTTATGCCTTTGGTGAGTTGTATTCTGAGAGGCTTGGGTTAAGTGTGTTTAGTGCTATTTTGTTGTTAGTTGTGCAGGTGTTGGGTAGTATCTTGGGGTGGTATTTGTTTGTTGATCCGTATGAGGCTGGTGTTTGGTCTAGGGAGTTGTGTGGTAATGATTCTTTAGTAAGTGTGGTTTGGGGTGGCCTGAAGGGATGGTTGAGTTGTTATGTTCTTGCTTTATATCGTTGGGAGTTTGGTCTTTTGTCTTGGTTGGTATTTGACTTTGGTAAGTTAAGTATTTGGGGGGTTTCTTTGAAACTTGTAATTTTGGGGGTTTTGTATTTTGTTTTTGTGGATGGTGTCTTTTAGGGTAGGTGGTGCGCTTGTGGTATAAATAGAGTATGACGCCTTTCCAAGGCGTGGGTTCGGATTTGTGCAGGGGTAGGTAAAAGTGAGTTTTTTTAGTTGAATTTTGTGAAAAATTGGTGAAATTGTCAAAAATTAAAATGTTCAAAAGGTAGCTACCTTTCAGTTTTTTTTGGGGGTAGCAACATCTCGTGTAATTGAGTAAAATTTTCTCAAATAGTTACGTTAAGTTGCCTAGTTTTTGTAAAAAAGTGATTATTTTTCGTTACTTTTTTTGATTTTGTAGTTACGTTAACTTGCTATGCTGTTGTGTTGAAATTTTTAGTGTTTTTTTATCTCTGGTTTTTTCTTTTTTTTTCTTCTCCCTCCCTGGTTTTGGGGTGTTTAATGGTAGGTTTTGGGTTATTTTGGGGCTTTATGTAATTGTAATTTTATTTGGTATCAAAATGGCAAATAAATATGTTATGTTATAATTATATAAGGACACTATAAATGTAATGAATTTTAATGGTATAATTTGGGGGCAAAAAAATCTAATTTGGTATAGTTTAGGAATTTTCTGTAGGTTGGTTTTTGGAGAGAGATATGGTTTATTTGGTTGTGGTGTATTGTCGATTTGGTGTATTTTAGCATGGTGGCTTTTCGTGTCATTGGGAATTTGGAGTTAATCGATAATTTGTAGTTGTGGCTGGTTGTAAGGTTAGTCAGTAGTGGATAGGGGAAATACAGTGTATGGGTATTATGTGTTGGATTATGATGGGAAGGTATAATAGGAAAAAGGACAATTACTTAGAATATGACTTATAGGATAAGGAAAGGGATAAGATAAGTGAATACTGAGAATGATGAATAATATGTTATTATAGGGATTGGATAAGGATAAGGATAGATATTGGTTAACTCCTCTTAGAGTAAGTTGGTAGAGGTAAATATATGAGATTAGAGATAAATAATAATAGGATATAGTAATAATAATAGGATATGGAGATATGGATAATAGGGATAAGTATAGATACCGTAGGTAATATATCTATGTATAGAGATGGGAATATATAATATATATACAGGGGCACAATATATATAATATATAGTATAGGGACACCTATAATAGAATATGATGGTATGTAATAGAAAGGATAGGGAGTAGATAATGATAGTGGATAGATATGTAGTATAACTCCTCTTTAGTAAGTTTGTAAGAGGTTATGTATATGAGATTTAGAGATATAATTATGTGTAGTTTAGTAATGTAGAAAGGATAGGGAGTAGATAATGATAGTGGATAGATATGTAGTATAACTCCTCTTTAGTAAGTTTGTAAGAGGTTATGTATATGAGATTTAGAGATATAATTATGTGTAGTTTAGTAATGTAGAAAGGATAGGGAGTAGATAATGATAGTGGATAGATATGTAGTATAACTCCTCTTTAGTAAGAGGTATGAGAGATTTGGATTAAACTATGGGATTCTGTGTAGTGTAATGTTGTTTGGGATTATGTCTTCGTATTCGCTGTTGTCCTTGCGTTTGTTTTTTAGATTGGGTTAGTTTCTTTTTTTTTTGGGGGTGGATTGATGATTTTGGTGTTTTGGGGAGAGATATGGTTTATTTGGTTGTGGTGTGATCTTTGGAGGTTATGGTGCTTTGACTTTTGTTGTGGTTGCGTTTTCTGGTTGAGGAGAGATTTATGAGATTGCTTCCGTTTGTTAGTTGTAGGTTGTTTTTGGCTGTCCCTGTGTCGGTGTTTTTTTGGAGATTTCAGGTTTTGTTTGTTTTTTTGATTTTGTCTTATTTTGTTGTTGTGTATTATCTTGAGGAGGTTGATGGGCTTGGTGTTGGTAGCCGTATTCCTGGTTCGTTTGCTGTTTTTATTTTTAGGGAGGCCGTTGTTTTTGTATCTATTTTGTTAGCTGTGCTTTGGTATAATTCTTTTGAGAGGTCTAAGTTAACTTTTTGGAATGAGCTTCCTATTATTGGGACTGCGATATTGTTTGTTTCTTCTGTGTCTGTTGCAGGGTATCATCATGCTATGGGAACTTCTATGGGTTTGTTTAATTTGAAGTTAACTTTTTGGTTAGGGGTTTTATTTATTGTGTTGCAGTATAATGAGTTTTGAGAGTGTTGTGTGTGTGTAGTGGATAGTGGTTATTCTTCGTCGTCACTGTGTGCAGTAGGTTTGCATTTACTTCATGTTTTTGTCGGTGTTTTTTCTCTTGGGTTTTTGGTTAAGTGCGTGGAGAAGGCTGTGTCTGTTTATCGTCCTAGGTTGGTTGTCTGATATTGGCATTTTGTTGATTATGTGTGGTTGGTTGTGTTTTTTCTTGTCTATGTATTGTAGAGGATGAGGGAAGTGGTAGAGTCTTTCTTAGGTTAATTAAATAAACTGTCGGTTTGTGGGGTCGGAGATCTCTTGAGAAGGAAGTGTTGGCTATTATTCGTTCAAATGTTTTAGATCTTCCTGCTAATGTTTCTTTAGGGTATTTGTGGTGTAGGGGATTCATGATATCTGGGTTTATGTTTTTTCAGGTGTTGACTGGGGTGGTGTTGTCTTTTTTATATGTTTCGGGATGTGAGGTAAGGTTTTCATGTGTTACGGGTTTTACTAACGAGAGTTTGTTTGTGTGATTGGTGCGTTATGCGCATATTTGGGGTGTTACGTTTATATTTTTCTATATTTTTTTGCATATGGGTCGCGCTTTGTATTATTCGAGATATTCTAAGTTTGGGGTGTGGAATGTTGGGTTTTTTTTGTATTTGTTTATGATGGTTGAGGCTTTTCTAAGTTATATTTTACCTTGGCATCAGATGTCGTATTGGGCTGCTACCGTTCTTACTTCGGTTGTGGATAGTATACCTTTTGTTGGTAATCGGATATATAGCTTTGTGGTTGGTGGGTTTTCTGTTAGAGAGGCTACGCTTGTTCGAGTTTTTTCTGCTCATGTTTGTTTGGCGTTTGTTATTGTTGGGCTGAGTGTGGTTCATTTATTTTATTTGCATAAGGGGGGTTCTAATAATCCTTTGTTTGTTGGGTCTGGGTATAGGGATGTGGTTTTGTTTCATAGATTTTTTACTTTGAAGGATGGTTTTGTTCTTTTGTTTTCCTTGTGTTTGTGTGTGGGTTTTACGTGATTGTGTCCGGATTTGGTCGTTGATACGGAGGCTTATATTGAGGCTAATCCGCTAGTCACTCCTGTGACGATAAAGCCTGAGTGATACTTTTTGCCGTTTTATGCTATGTTACGTTCGGTTGAGTCAAAGATTGGTGGGTTATTTTTGGTCATTTTATTTTTGTTTCTTTTGTGGCTTCCTACGTTTAAAGAAGCTTGTTGTTACTATGATGTACGTCAAGTGGTATTTTGGTTTTTGGTTTCGTTGTTTTTTTTGCTTGGTTATCTTGGTTCGTGTCATCCGGAATATCCGTATATTGGGGTTGGTAAGGTTTCTAGTATTTTGATGCTGGTTCTTTTGTTAATGTTTAAGGGTATGTGGATCGTCCCTCATTCTGGTGGGTTCTGTAAATTATTTAGTTTTTTATAGTGAGTCGGGTTCTATTATTAGTTGGTGTTTCTTTAACCCTTATTAGATTAGTTTTATCTGTGCCTCGGTTGCTTGGATGTATTATTGTGTTGGAGAAACTGAATGTTTTATTGTTGTTTAATTGTTTAGTTAGGGGTTATGAGGAGTTTCGTGTGTTGTTTTTGGCCTTGATGGTGATTTTTACTGTTGAGGTTGTTTTAGGTTTGGTTATTTTAACTCGATTGTGGGACGTTGGTGGTTTGATTGGTTTAGTGGGGGTGTAAGGTTTCATATATTTTTTGTTAGTGGGTTTTTGATCTATGTGTGCAGTTATCCAGTGGGTGTTTATTCAGGTTTAACAGTATCTGATGTGTTTTGCTTAGATGTTGTGAGTTTTTATTTGATTCTTTTGTCGGGTTTGTTGGGAGTTTCTTTGATGTTTTTTGTGCGGGGGGTTAGTTTAATTGGTTATTGGATGTTGGTAACTAGATTGGTTTGCTCGGTGTTATGTTATTGTTGTATGCATGTGTTTTGATTTTGGTGTTTTTATGAGATATCTATTCTTGCGTTATTAGTTTTATTGGTAGTGGAGTCTCCCTATCCTGAGCGTTATGTTGCTGCATGGTATTTGGTTGGGTATGTGTTGCTGAGAAGTTTACCTATGTTGTTGTGTTTAGTTTATTTGTCGGTCTGATTTGGGTCTATGAGTTTTGGTTTTTGAACTATGTTGGGTAGTGTGAGGTATGAGGTGTTGTTGGTATTATGTGTGTTGTTTGTTTCTAAGATACCAATATTTCCTTTTCATGTTTGACTTCCATTGGTTCATGCGGAGGCTACTTTTCCTGTGTCGGTTTGTTTGAGGGGTTATGTAATGAAGTTGGGTATATTAGGACTGTGCCGGGTGTGTAATCAGATTATTCCAGATGTGTTGTTTCATACATTTTATTTGATTGTGTGTTTGGTAGCTTCGGTTGTATTTTTTGTGTGTGCTTGTGCAGAATTGGATACTAAGCGATGATTGGCTTTGATGAGGTTAGCTCATATTAAAATTGCTTGTGTGTGTTTGGGCGTTGGTGAGTCGGAGAAAGTCAGATTAGCAATGTTGTATAGCGTAGGCCATGGTTTAGCTGCTGGTTTAATGTTTATCATGTTGTGGATTGCTTATTTGGTTGTTGGTAGTCGTAATTGATTTGTGTTGAAGTGTTTGGTTTCGAGTGGGGTCATTTTGAATTGTTTGCTCGTGGGGTCGTTGTGTGCTGTGATGTCGTTTCCTCCTACTGTTCAATTCTTTTGTGAGGTGTTTGCTGTTTCTATGTCTTCTAGTTTTAGTAGTGTCCTTTTTTTTTTTTGGGTGTTATATTTTTTTAGGTGGTGTAGTTCCGTTAATTTTGTTGGGTGGTTTGTTGACTCGTCATGTAAGGTTTCGCGGGTACGTAAATGATATTTTGGGTCAGGTGGTTTCTGTTATTTTTTTATTGTTGTTGTGTTTTAGTTTATTTATGTTTGTTTAGGGTGGTGAGTTGTAGTTTGGTGTAGTTGCATGTTGTGGTTTGGTCGCAAAGGAGGTTAGTTGTTAGCTACAGTGTTCTCATCTAGCTTATTTGAAAGTGTTGATTTGAAGCGTCGGAGATTGTGTTATTGCGGTGGGGAAGTGATAAGTTAAGTTAAACTATGTGGTTCATGCCCACACAATGCTTTGTGCTCTCTTTGGTGGGTAATTTTTATTTGGGGTCATTGGTGAGTTGGTTGGATTCTTTGATGTCTGGTGGTTGAGGTAGGTTGGTTTATCGTTTTGTTTTAGTTGTTTTGTTTGCATTTTTTCTTGGTTTGCGGGTGCCTTATGTTTTTTTTCTTCATATATTTGTTGGTATTGTAGTGTTTTGGGTTTTTCCTATTTTTGTTTCTTTGCTGTTTTCTCGGTTGAGTTCGGTGAGTATGTTTTTGGTGTCGTTGGTACCTTCTGGAACTCCTTTGTGAATTGTTCCTGTGATTTTTTTTATTGAGTTAATTAGGTTTTTAATTCGTTCTTTGGTCTTGGTGCTTCGACCGATTGTGAATTTGGCTTTTGGCTGTTTGGGTTCAGCTGCTGGTTATTATAGTGTGTTGAGGGTGCAAGGTTATGGTGCGTTAATTGTTTTTGTACTTTTGTTTTATGAGAGGTTGGTGTTGATTATTCATTGGTACATTGTGCATCAGATTCTTTTGTTCTCTCATAGGTCTTAGGTCTGATGGGTTTGGTGGTGGTTTGATGTGGTATGTTGAGCCACGTGTTTTACTCGATTATTACGTTTGCTGGTGATAATTTGGTTATGTCTTGGTTGTTTATTGAGTTTGCTACTTTGAGTTTGTTTCCTATGTTTTTTGTTTTTAGGGTTACGTTGAAAGTGTATTCGGCGTTGTTTTTTTTTTATGTGGTCTCTGCGGTGGCTTCCGTTTTGGTGTTGTTTGGTGTGTTGTCTGAGGGTTTTTGGTTACTTACATTTGTGGGGTTTTCGATCAAGTTTGGTATTTTCCCGTTTGTGTATTGGGTTTATCATGTTGTTCTGAATTCTAATTGATATGTAGTTTGGGGGATTTCTACGTTCTTAAAGTCTCCTGTTTTTCTTTTTCCGTTTTTGTTTGGTTTAGGGGATTGGTTGTGATTTGAGGTTATTTTGTTTGCGATGTTTGGATTGTTGGCGATTTATTTCTGGTTGTTTAGTTATAATTGATTTGGGTGCTGGGCACATATGATGCTTGCCTCTACTGCTGTGTTGGTTTTGTTGTCGTTGGTGTCTCCTATTAGTATTGTGTTTTATTTGTTTGTAGTGTATGTGTTGTGGGCTTCTTTGGTTATTTGGTTTTTTTCGTGATGTGGTAGGGAGTTTTCGTCTTGTTTGAGGTTGGGTGGTTGGTTTGTTTATTGTATTTTGTTGGTGGCAACTCCATTTTCTTTTTCATTGTTTTATAAGTTGGTTAGGGTGTTTTGTGTTTGTGCGTTTCCTTTGTTTGTCATTGTTTCGTGGGTTGTTTATAGTATTTCTGAGCAGGTGTATTTGGTTAGTTGGGCTGTTAATAATAAATTTCCACGGGGTTCTTCTGGTTTTTCGAATTATGTGTAGGTTGTGGATCTAGTAGTCTAATGGTGATGTCTGTTTTACACGCAGGGGGTGGATTGTGTCCCGATTGTTGGAACGACATAGTTTAAGTTATTTTAAGTAATGATTGCTTTGCGTGTGATTGGTGTTGTTAGTTTTCTGTCGTCCTTAGTTTATTGGAATTGCAGTTTGTCGAATTGTAGGAATAGTCTGTTAGACTATAGGGGGAGTGTGGTGTTTTGGTTTAATGTTTTTTATTTGTTGATTAGGTCGTTTGTAGCGTTTGCGCTTATAATGTTGTTTGTTGCGTTTTTTATTCTTGGAGAGCGTAAGATGCTTGGTTATGTGCAGATTCGTAAGGGTCCGAATAAGGTTGGTTTGATAGGTTTGCTTCAGAGTTTTGCGGATTTGCTTAAGCTGGTAGTTAAGTATAAGTTTCTGGTTTCTCAGTTTCGGGATTGGTTGTCTTGAGTTGGTTTGTTTTTGATGATTTTGGTAGCTTGTTCTTATTGTGTGTTGTTTGCTTTGTGTGGTTCTGGTGAGGGTTCGAGATATTGAGTTTTGTGGTTTTTGGTTATAACTAGCCTTACTGGGTACAGTTTGTTGAGTATCGGGTGAGGTTCGTATAAAAAGTTTGCGTTATTAAGTTGCGTTCGCTCTGCGTTGGGGTCTTTGACTTTTGAAGCGTGTTTTTTATGTGTTGTAGTTGTTTTGGCTTTGGTGTCGTCGGATTATTCTAGTGAGGGTATTTTGGAGAAATGGTTGGTTTGTGCTTTGTTGCCGTTGTGTTATTTGTTTTGGTTGGTTGGTGTGTTGTGTGAGTGTAATCGTGTGCCTTTTGATTATGCTGAGTCTGAGAGGGAATTGGTTAGTGGGTTGAGTGTGGAGTATAGTGGTGTTTATTTTACCTGTTTGTTTGCTTGTGAATATATGTTTATGTTTGTCTTCGCTTGGGTTAGTTCGTTGTTTTTTTGGGGGTCGTCGTTTGTGTTAGTTATTATGATGTTTCATGTTGTGTTTTTTGTTTGGGCTCGAGCTACGTTACCTCGGGTACGTTATGATTTGTTTGTGAAATTTATGTGGCGTGATGTTGTTCCTGTGTTTGTTCTTTCACTTTTGGTGGGTGTGTTTTAATTGTGCTCGTGTAGATTACTAGAAATTATAATGCTGTTAACTTTAAGAAGGCTTATGAGGCCCTCGGGCGTGGTATTATTAGGTGATGGCAGTTTGGTAGTCTAAGTGAGGATGCGAGTTTTGGGGATTTGTGGTCTTTGAGGAGTCGACTGAGGCTAATAGGGCTGCTGAGCAGGCCATTGTGATATAGTGGTTGTAAGATTATGGTCTTCGTTGGTAGTGGTCATTATTATTCTATCGGTAGCTTAATTGAAAGTTTGGGTTCTTACCCCAAGGTTGTGTTTTACCCGTTAGTGTGGTTGTAGTTGCTTGTGTTGCTTTCTTGTACTCATTTCTTTTCTTGGTTCTTTGTATTTATTTTAGTTTTTTATGCCATGTAGATCGAAGGATTAGAAATTCTAGTGCTCGAGTGTGGATTTCTGTTTATGAGTGTGGCTATATGTTGGGTCGTCATATTTATAAAAAGTTTGGTGATACTTATCTTAATTTGTTGGTCTTTTATGTTATTTTTGATGTGGAGGTTTCTCTTGTTTTGAATATACCTTTGGAGGGTGTTTGGTACAAGAGTTTGAGGTGCTTTATGCACTTTTTATTGATGCTAGCGGCGGGTTTATACTTTGAGATTCGTAAGGGATATATTAGTTGAGGGTTTTAAGCTGTCGCTGCTAACGACGGGAAGGGTTTGAGTACCCAACCTTCTGAATTTGGAGTGGGAGTGGTGGAAGGCAGTAAGTTAGGTTAATTAGATTGTCTGTTTTCAAAACAGGAGGTACTCTTATGAGTTACTTACTGTTGTTAGTAATTGATGATGACTAGTCTTTGAGTTTTG